TCATGGGATAAGTAAGCAGTTTTTTTTAGTTGTATCGACCCAGTCGCTCACTAATGGATCTTTACGGTGCTTTCTCTATCAATTTGGGAACTTTATCCATAGAGTAGTAGTATAGGCCATACTTTCTTCCTATTTTGATTCTCGTGAAGTGTCCTTCCTTCCTACAGCTGATAGGGCAAAATCGTTGTTTTGACGATCCCTATGTAGAAAGCCCTTTTTCTAGTATTTACTAGAAAATTTGATCCTTTCTTTTTTTTTTTCTTCTTTCTATAGTGGAGATAGTCGCACGTAATGACAGATCACGGCCATATTATTAAAAGCTTGCGGTAAGAAGGGGTTTCGTTCTAGTGCCCGGAAATAATATTCCAAAGCCTTTGTATGCTCTCCATTGCTTGTGTGTATAAGGCCTATATTATAGAGTATATAACTTCGATCATAGGGATCAATTTCTAGTCGCGTAGCTTCATAATAATTCTGCAAAGCTTCCGCATAATTTCCTTCGGATTGAGCCAACATCCGTTACGGTCGTTCATTCTATTCAAAAAATCTCCGTTCCAAAACCGTACATGAGGTTTTCATCTCATACGGCTCCTCCCTTCTGTACATAGTACTAAGCGAAATAATCTATAGAATAAAAATAGAATTAGTCCCATCTTATTATGAACCGAAAGGGGCTGGTATTTTTCCAAGAAATCTCTAGCCAACCTTCCCGCAAGAGGTTTTTCTTAACACCAATGAATTCTATTAATGCTAGAGGAAAACGATAGCTCCAAGAATTTCTTTGTTCTCAACGCCTCCTATTTAGAGGAATTAGCCACTTCAACGATCTTTGATGGTTATAGGGGTATCCAAAGTACAAACCTGATGGTTGTTTGTTATCCCAACCATTCTTCCCAGCCCTGATACCGATCAGGAAAGGGCTAATTTCTAACAAAGTTTTTCTCTTGTTGATTCCTATTTCTAGGTGTAGTGCTTTTCTCCCCTATGCTGCCTATTGGTATGGTACTAGTAGAGTAGGATTGGCCTGTAATACAGAACCTATCCTGTAGGTGTAACCTTTCGCTCAATACTCAAATCTACAATTGAAGCATCTGAGGCCGCATCAATCGAGGATACACGACAGAAGGAATTGTTAGTTCACCTCACCTTCCCCAAGCGTGGGTTTCCTTTACTAATTTTGTTCTCTCTATGCGAACCCCCTCTCTTTCTCGTAAGACTGAGGTGTAGGTAGGGCTAAAAAAAAAAAAAAAAAAAAAAAAGAGTCAAATCGCACCATCTCTATAATAAGTAAATGCCCTTTTTTCCCCTGAGGTTGTCGGAATTATTCGCAATAAAATATTGGCTACAATTGAAGAGGTCTTATCAATGAAATTTCCATTTATACGGGATCTAGGCATAATTCCCAACCCATTCTATATAGAATTGTTTTCATTTCTTCACAAAATAACATAAAAACAAACACATTCGATTCTTATAAATCGATCGATCCATATGCTCTAAATGGATAAGAGAGGTATGGATTTTCCGCTCAGCTCAAATTGTCTCCTTTTCCTTCTGTTTGGACAAGAAGAGATATGAAATATTTGACTAAGATTGGATTTCATTCCACTTTTCTATTTCTCAACAATAACTTCTCTCATCAGCTATTTCGCGTTTTCAAAGTCATTAATTGTCTCATACCCTTTTTTAGATTTCGATTGTATGGCGTAGCGTACCTTATGCAAACAGAATTCTAGGGTTCCTCTATTTTATTATGGAATAAGAAGAATTCTTCCATTCTCTTTTTCTTTGGTTTGGGGAAAACCCAAACTAAAACTTTTCGAGGGAGCGGAATTCCTAGTAAAAAAATCCTGGATCCTTCCACTTAGATGAAAAGGAATTTTTCCAATAGAACCATGGAACCCCCGAGCCGTTGTGGTTGTACCTGTACTGCAGGAATAGGAAAACTCGCTATTCACTTAGTTTATTTTCCATAATAAGATTATGTAGGAGAGATGGCCGAGCGGTTCAAGGCGTAGCATTGGAACTGCTATGTAGACTTTTGTTTACCGAGGGTTCGAATCCCTCTCTTTCCGTTTCTCTTAATTGATCAACGTTAACGATCACAATGTATCAAATCAAATAACAATTTATTCCAGCAATAATACCTTTATTTAATAGAAATTTTTTATAGTAAATTACTGTGGTATGTAAAATACACATAGAGGAAAGAACAAAAAAGAAAAAAGGATCCTAGGGTTAATCCATTTATGCTAGTTGAATGGGAAAATACGAATTAAGGGCCTTAGGTCGATTTAGTTCGGGGAAAGGGGAAGGGGAAGAAAATTCTATGAACTTTTCCTTTTTTCGTTAAGTTCAAGTCTGACGAGAGTAATATTCTACAACTAACAACTCATTTATTTTGAGACCGACCCACTTCCTATCTAGGATTTTTTTAACTAGTCCTTTATATTGCAATGTGTCAATCGTCAAATGCTTTGGCAATTTCCCCGGGTCGGATGAAGCAATAGAATTTTGAATCAGACGTTTTGATCTTTGGTTATCCTTCGTAGTAATAATATCTCGGGGTTTGCAACGAAAACTTGGTATATCGACTATACGACCATTAACTAAAATATGTCTATGGTTAACTAATTGCCGGGCCCCAGGAATGGTTGAAGCCATACCCAATCGAAAAAGGATATTATCCAAACGCATTTCAAGTAATTGTAGTAAAACCTGACCTGTTGACCTTTTTGCTTTTCCAGCGATATGTACATATCTAAGTAATTGTCGTTCTGTCAGACCATAATGAAAACGCAATTTCTGTTTTTCTTGAAGACGAATACGATATTGCTCTTTTTTCCCAGAATGGAATTTCTTTTTCAGATTACTTCCGGATTTAGGTGTTTTTCTAGTGAGTCCTGGTAAAGCTCCCAGACGGCGTATTTTTTTTAAACGAGGTCCTCGATAACGGGACATGAAGACTCCTTGTTTATTTTATTGAAATTTCATTTTACACAATTAATTTCATTGTATTTACATTACAGAATACATCAAAATTAAAACTGAATTAAACTAAAGGATAAACAGAGTAAAATCTACTAAAGTACCACAAAAAATGGAATTTCATCAACATCTGGATTTTTTGTATATATATTATTTATTTTATTGTTTTGTATCTAGCAAAATTGTAAGGTAGAACCACATAATAGATCCTGGATTCTCCATTTAATTCGGAGAAAAAGAGAAAAAGAGAGATTCTTGTTCATGGAACATCGATATAGAAAAAAGCCGACTATCGGATTTGAACCGATGACCCTCGCATTACAAATGCGATGCTCTAACCTCTGAGCTAAGTGGGCTTACATAACAGAAATAGTGTAACAAATAGAAATATGTATAGTATAGGAAATCCGTAAAATGTCAGATCTTAATTATTAATCTTAGCTATTAACTAGTTCGAAATTGGAAGTTCTACTTAGAAAAAAATACTAGAACTTCATAAAGATAAAGTTAACTTGATATGCTTAACTGGAGGATATCCTTAAATAGGATTATAGAAATTTTTGAACTTTCTTTTTATTTCTCTAATTCGCAAATTGATTTTTCTAATAGAATAGAATCTATTCCAATTTCTATATTGAATTTGATTTCAGATATTTTCAATTTGATATGGCTCGGATGAGTAATCTAATACATAGAAAAGAATAATATATATGATGAAAGATATAATAAAGAGAAAATGCGAATTTCTTGGCATTTTCATTCGATCATTATAGACATTTTTTGAGATATTTTGTTTTTTTTGTTATTTCTTAATAATTTAATGATTAATATTTCACTAAGGAGAACATAGAATCATAGCAAATGAAATTGCTAATTCTGATTAGAAAAAAAAAAAGAATGAATATCAAGCGTTATAGTATGATTTTGAATACTCTAAAAAAGAAAGGCGGGGGGGGGGTGGGGGAGAGAAAAACTTTGGGATATATTGATTCGGATTGAATTGCAAATACATCAACGATAGAATCAATTCAATTCTGAATTGCAATAAGCAGGGTCTGTCAAATAGAGACGAACTGCTAGACTACGTCGAGTAATTAATTCAACGATTCCAAAAAAAACTAAGAGATGGATGAAATTACACAAGGAATCCAGGTCTCAATCAAAGAAAAGGAAAATGGGGATATGGCGAAATCGGTAGACGCTACGGACTTGATTGTATTGAGCCTTGGTATGGAAACCTGCTAAGTGGTAACTTCCAAATTCAGAGAAACCCTGGAATTAAAAAAGGGCAATCCTGAGCCAAATCCGTGTTTTGAGAAAACAAGTGGTTCTCGAACTAGAATCCAAAGGAAAAGGATAGGTGCAGAGACTCAATGGAAGCTGTTCTAACGAATCGAGTTGATTACGTTGTGTTGGTAGTGGAACTCTCTCTAAATTTAGAGAAAGTAAGGGCTTTATACATCTAATACACACGTATAGATACTGACATAGCAAACGATTAATCACGGAACCCATATCATAATATAGGTTCTTTATTCTTTTTTAGAATGAAATTAGGAATGATTATGAAATAGAAAATTCTGAATTTTTTTAGAATTATTGTGAACCCATTCCAATCGAATATTGAGTAATCAAATCCTTCAATTCATAGTTTTCGAGATCTTTTAAAAAGTGGATTAATCGGACGAGGATAAAGAGAGAGTCCCATTCTACATGTCAATACTGACAACAATGAAATTTCTAGTAAAAGGAAAATCCGTCGACTTTATAAGTTGTGAGGGTTCAAGTCCCTCTATCCCCAAACCCTCTTTTATTCACTAACTATAGTATTTATCCTCTTTTTTTCTTTTTATCAATGGGTTTAAGATTCATTAGCTTTCTCATTCTACTCTTTCACAAAGGAGTGCGAAGAGAACTCAATGGATCTTATGCTGCTATTCATTGAATAGATTTCTTTTTTATTATAGTATCGGCAAGGAATCTCGATTATTAACTCTATTTTTAAGTATTAT